CGAGGAGTCAAAGAATTTAAGCCAAAATACCAAATGAAAATAGATCGATTTTTTTTCATTCCCGAGGAAGTACATATTTTGCCCGAATCTTCTTCCATAATGGTACAGAACAATAGTCTCATTGGAGTAGATACACGAATCACTTTAAATATAAGAAGCCGAGCGGGCGGATTGGTCCGAGTGGAGAGAAAAAAAAAAAGGATTGAACTTAAAATCTTTTCTGGAGATATCCATTTTCCCGGAAATATGGATAAGATATCTCGACATAGTGGTATCTTTATACCGCTTGGAACGGCAAAAAAAAATGCTAAGGAATCAAAAAAAAAATTGAAAAATTGGATCTATGTCCAATGGATCACACCTAACAAGAAAAAGTATTTTGTTTTGGCTCGACCTGTAATCATATATGAAATAGCAGACGGTATAAATTTCGTAACACTTTTCTCCCAGCATCTGTTGCATGAAAGGGATAATCTGGAACTTAGAGTTGTTAATTATGTCCTTTATGGAAATGGCAAACCCATTCGGGGAATTTATGGCACAAGTATTCAATTAGTTCGGACTTGTTTATTGTTGAATTGGGGCCAAGACAAAAAAAGTTCTTCTGTCGAAGAAGCTCACGCTTCTTTTGTTGAAGTAAATACAAATGGTCTGATTCGAGATTTCCTGCGAATGGATTTAGTAAAATCCTATATTTCGTATATCAGAAAAAGGAAAGATCCGTCAGGTTCAGAATTGATCTTTGATGATAGGTCAGATCCCAACAATATCAATCCATTTTATTCTATTTATTCCAAGGCAAGGATTCAACAATCACTTAGTCAAAATCAAGTAACTATTCGTACGTTGTTGAATAGGAATAAGGACTCTCAATCTTTGATAATTTTGTCATTATCTAATTGTTTTCAAATGGATCCATTCAACGATGCAAAATATTACGATGTAATAAAAAAAGAATCAATGAAAAGAGATACTCTAATTCCAATTAGGAATTCGTTGGGGCCTTTAGGATTAGGAAGAACCTCTAAAAGTAAGAATTTTCATTCATTTTACCATTTAACAACTTATAATCAGATCTCGGTAACTAAATATTTACAACTTGACAATTTAAAACAGACTTTTCAAGTACTAAAATATTATTTAATAGATGAAAATGGTAGAATTCATAATCCCGATCCATGCAGTAACACCATTTTGAATCCATTCAATTTGAATTGGCATTTTCTCCATCATAATTATTATGAAGAAACATTTACAATAATTAGCCTTGGGCAATTTATTTGTGAAAATGTATGTATAGCGAAAAACGGACCGCACCTAAAATCGGGTCAAGTTCTAATTGTTCAAATTGACTCGGTAGTAATAAGATCAGCTAAACCTTATTTGGCTACTCTGGGAGCAACTGTTCATGGTCATTATGGAGAAATCCTTTACGAAGGAGATACGTTAGTTACATTTATATATGAAAAGTCGAGATCTGGAGATATAACGCAAGGTCTTCCAAAAGTGGAACAAGTGTTAGAAGTTCGTTCGATTGATTCAATATCGATGAACCTAGAAAAGAGGATTGAAGGTTGGAACGAGCGCATAGCAAAAATTCTTGGAATTCCTTGGGGGTTCTTGATTGGTGCTGAGCTAACTATAGTACAAAGTCGTATCTCTTTGGTTAATAAGATCCAAAAAGTTTATCGATCTCAAGGGGTGCAGATTCATAATCGGCATATAGAGATTATTGTGCGTCAAATAACATCCAAAGGGTTGGTTTCAGAAGATAGAATGTCTAATGTTTTTTCACCCGGAGAACTAATTGAATTGTTGCGGGCGGAACGAACAGGGCGTGCTTTGGAAGAAGCAATCTGTTACCGAGCCATCTTATTGGGAATAACGAAAGCATCTCTAAATACTCAAAGTTTCATATCCGAAGCGAGTTTTCAAGAAACTGCTAGAGTTTTAGCAAAAGCCGCTCTCCGGGGTCGTATCGATTGGTTGAAAGGTCTGAAAGAGAACGTTGTTCTCGGGGGGATGGTACCCGTTGGTACTGGATTCAAAGGATTAGTGCAACGTTCAAGGCAACCTAACAACATTCCTTTGGAAACAAAAAAGAATGATTTATTCGAGGTGAAAATGAGAGATATGTTGTTCTACCACAGAGAATTATTTGATCTTTTCATTTCAAAGAATTTATACGATACACCCAAACAATCGTTGCGAGGATTTAATGATTCCTAAGAGCAGATTCTTAACTATTTGCGGTCATTTTTTTTTTTATTTGGTATTGGTATTGGTAATAGTAATAAAGATAATAACAAATACAAATAGAATAGAAATAAATTAATGGCTTGAATCATGTATCAACGGCTAATATCTGTTAGAGGTAGAAAAGAAGGTTCCATCGGAACAATTATTTATTTCTATTTCAGGGTACCTCGTCTCTTTTTTTTTTAAAAAAAAAAAAAGAGAGGAAGTGTGGGGAGAGAAATGACAAGAAGATATTGGAACATCAATTTGGAAGAGATGATGGAAGCAGGAGTTCATTTTGGTCATGGTACTAGTAAATGGAATCCTAGAATGGCACCTTATATCTCTGCAAAGCGTAAAGGTATTTATATTATAAATCTTATTAGAACCGCTCGTTTTTTATCAGAAGCTTGTAATTTAGTTTTTGATGCAGCAAGTAGGGGAAAACAATTCTTAATTGTTGGTACCAAAAATAAAGCAGCTGATTCAGTAGCACGGGCTGCAATAAGGGCTCGTTGTCATTATGTTAATAATAAATGGCTCGGTGGTATGTTGACGAATTGGTATACTACGGAAACGATACTTCATAAGTTCAGGGACTTGAGAACGGAACAAAAGATAGAGAGACTCAACCGTCTTCCGAAACGAGATTCGGCTATGTTGAAGAGACAATTATCTCACTTGCAAACATATCTGGGCGGGATTAAATATATGATGGGATTACCAGATATTGTAATAATCGTTGATCAGCAAGAAGAATATACGGCTCTTCGAGAATGTATTATTTTGGGAATTCCAACGATTTGTTTAATCGATACAAATTGTGACCCCGATCTCGCAGATATTTCGATTCCAGCAAATGATGACGCTATAGCTTCAATCCGATTAATTCTTAACAAATTAGTATTTGCAATTTGTGAGGGTCGTTCTAGCTATATACGAAATACGTGATTAATAATAAGATAAATAAATTATTTTTGTAACTCCATAGATTTCTGAAATCGGTTACGATTCTTTAATCGCGCAAAAGAGATACAAGTAACTTAGGGGTATTATGTGATTAGTTGATATCAAAAATATATAATTCAAGTAGGCAAGTCAAAAATAGATGGTTGAATCAAAATAATTCTTTTTTTTTTAAGTTCTATTTCTTTCAGAGGGCAATATGAATGTTCTATTATGTTCTATCAACACACTAAAAGGGTTATACGATATATCTGGTGTGGAAGTTGGCCAACATTTGTATTGGCAAATAGGAGGTTTTCAAGTCCATGCCCAAGTACTTATTACTTCTTGGGTTGTAATTGCTATCTTATTAGGTTCAGCCATTATAGCTGTTCGTAATCCACAAACCATTCCTACTGACAGTCAGAATTTCTTCGAATATGTCCTTGAATTCATTCGAGACGTGAGCAAAACTCAGATTGGAGAAGAATACGGTCCATGGGTTTCCTTTATTGGAACTTTGTTTCTATTTATTTTTGTTTCGAATTGGTCAGGTGCTCTTTTACCTTGGAAAATCATACAGTTACCTCATGGGGAATTAGCCGCACCTACAAATGATATAAATACTACCGTTGCTTTAGCTTTACTCACGTCAGTAGCATATTTCTATGCGGGTCTTACCAAAAAAGGATTAGGTTATTTCGGTAAATACATTCAACCAACTCCAATCCTTTTACCCATTAATATCTTAGAAGATTTTACAAAACCCTTATCACTTAGTTTTCGACTTTTCGGAAATATATTAGCTGATGAATTAGTAGTTGTTGTTCTTGTTTCTTTAGTACCTTCAGTGGTTCCTATACCTGTCATGTTACTTGGATTATTTACAAGCGGTATTCAAGCTCTTATTTTTGCAACTTTAGCTGCGGCTTATATAGGCGAATCCATGGAGGGTCATCATTGACTAGTTTTCGAAATAGGCTTTTTTTAGCTTAAGACTTACGCAATATATGCGCGGATCAAAATAATCCGCTTAGGGAACATAATATATAAATCAATTATATAATACAAATTATAACAAATTATATTATAGAAATAGAATATATTCTATAATATAAATAAGATATATACGATCTAGAGAGGAATAGTAAAAAAAGCTTAAGATCTTAGAGATATTAGGGAGTTGCAACAAACAGGGAAGTAAAAAAAAGGAAAGAGATCTAAAAGATCTTTTTCCTAAAATTCCAGTTAGGTCCATTTATACCCCCTCCAATGAGTATTCTCTTTATATTGTTTTGTTCATTTAATTCCAATATTCAACATTATTAGCTATTAGTAACCATAATCTGAATAACAATTTGGATACTATTACTTATAGTATTATGGCGTGCTATTCTTTAAAAAGATGTTATTGTTATATAGTATATAGAATGATGCCCATTCAAGTCGATTTCATCCAATTCAACGATTGACCAAAAGATGATTTTAATAAATAATAAATTACATTAACTTAGATCAATCAAATACTACTATTTCGATGTAATGATTCGATCTAAGGAATTTGTCCATGTAGATTTTGATTGTTCCCATGTAGTCGAATAAAAAAAGAAAAATCTAGAAAAAAAAAGTTCAATTTATAAAAAAAAATGGATTAAGGAGGTGCCGAACTAGATGTATGTAATCTAATTGCTATAAGACAACTTTTGTGAATCTTTCGAAGAATTATTCTAGAATTCGATTGAATGTAAGATATGAATATTTGATTTACGTTATGGAAGAAACACATGTATATGTGATATTAGATATTAATTAGTTAT